AATGTTGATCATTTAGTTAGCGTCAGGGACATTCGGAATTTCATCTCTGATGACACCTTTTTTGTTAGGGATAATAATAGGGATAGTTATTCCATATATTTTGATATTGAAAATCAAATTTTAGAGATTAAGAATGATCATTCTTTTCTGAGTGAACTAGAAAGTTATTTTTATGATTTTCGTAATTCTAGTTATAGGAATAATGGATCTAAAAGTGACGATCCCAATTATGATCCTTCCATCTATAATACTAAATATAGTTGGAAAAATCACATTACAAATTGTGTTGATTCTTATCTTCAGTCTCAAATCTGTATTGATAATTCCATTTTAAGTAGTAATAACAATTACAGTGACAATTACATTTCTAATTCCATTTGCGGTGAAAGTGAAAATAGTAGTGAAAGCGAAAGTTCCAATATAAAAACAAGTACGAATGATTTAACTATAAGAAAAAGTTCTAATGATCCCGATGTAACTCAAAAATACAGGCATTTGTGGGTTCAATGTGAAAATTGTTATGGATTAAATTATAAGAAATTTTTGAAGTCAAAAATGAATATTTGTGAACAATGCGGATATTATTTGAAAATAAGTAGTTCAGATAGAATCGAACTTTCGGTTGATCCAGGTACTTGGGATCCGATGGATGACGACATGGTCTCTCTGGATCCCATTGAATTTCATTCAGAAGAGGAACCTTATAAAGATCGTATTGATTCTTATCAAAAAAAAACAGGATTAACAGAAGCTGTTCAAACAGGTACAGGTCAACTAAACGGGATTCCCATCGCAATTGGGGTTATGGATTTTCAGTTTATGGGGGGTAGTATGGGATCCGTAGTAGGCGAGAAAATCACCCGTTTGATCGAGTATGCTACCAAAAATTTTTTACCTCTTATTCTAGTGTGTGCTTCCGGAGGAGCACGCATGCAAGAAGGAAGTTTGAGCTTGATGCAAATGGCTAAAATTTCTTCCGCTTTATATGATTATCAATCAAATAAAAGGTTATTCTATGTACCAATTCTTACATCTCCTACTACTGGTGGAGTAACAGCTAGTTTTGGTATGTTGGGGGATATCATTATCGCCGAACCTAATGCCTATATTGCATTTGCGGGTAAAAGAGTAATTGAACAAACATTGAATAAGACAGTACCTGAAGGTTCCCAAGCGGCTGAATATTTATTTCATAAGGGCTTATTCGATCCAATCGTACCGCGTAACCTTTTAAAAGGTGTTTTGAGTGAGCTATTTCAGCTCCACGCCTTTTTTCCTTTGAATCAAAATTCAATCAAGTAGAGTCTCGAGTTAAACTTTTTTTTGTAGCGAACAACTGGTTAGTTAGGTTATCAGAATCAAAATAAAACAAAACCCGAAAAATGAATTTTTCTTTAGTGACATAAGATTTAATTGTAGAAAGAATTATGCGCATGCGGATAATTGGTTTTTTACCGATATTACTGATTAGTAATCAGTAAACCTCTATCAACAAAACAACATAAAAAGCGAATTCTTCCTTATAATTACTTATAATTAGGAGTAGGAGGCAAGGCAAATAAAACGAATTTCATGTTCCCCTCTTGCATATGTATATAATTCAAATATAGAAATATAATTGAAATATAGAAAATCTAGAATATTGCATCTTTCTATATCTCCCAGGAAGTCCCAGCTTTTCTAAGAATCGCTGCTCTTGGATCGGATTCTAACGAATCTTTCGGGAATTTTTAAGAGACTCTTTTTTTATTAAAAAAGAAATTATACGAAGAATATAAGAATAATATAAGAAGAAAAAAAAATAAAAGAAGTAAGAATTATAAAGAAAGTGGATTATCATACATACATCCATTGTTTTCACTTATTATATATACTCACTTCGATATACTTAGTATACTTATATACGAATTAGAATATGAAGTATAATTATTATAAGATATCTTTATAACAATAACAGGTACAAATATTAAATCGAGGTATACCCATTCTATGACAATTCTCAACAACTTACCCTCCCTTTTTGTGCCTTTAGTGGGCCTAGTATTTCCGGCAATTGCAATGGCTTCTTTATTTCTTCATGTTCAAAAAAAAAAGATTTTTTAAATCCGATGTGTTCAAATCTCATCTAGTTTTTTTCAATACTTAGCAAACACAACACTGATATCCATTTAGTAGAATATTGTATAACAATAACAGGTGGCTTTCTACGAACATAAACGAAAAAGCTCTTAAACATGCATAAACATAATATATGGGCAAATAAATTCTAGCAATTTTAAAAGATAGGTCGGGGCTGGGCCCATGTCTGAAATTAAAGTCAATTTATCCACATGTATGTAACTATTGATAGGGAATCATATGAAAGGGATGTTTTTATTTTATTATATCTAACAAATTCGATGAATTACTGCTAAAAGTTCACATCAGAATAGTACTAGTTGATGGGAGTTACTTCGGAAACAAAAACAAAAAAAAAAGTAAAGTGAAATTGATTTTGGTTATTCCCTCAATTCCAATAAAATGCAACTGGATCTAGTATGTATGAGTCGGCGATCAGAATATATATGGATAGAATTTATAGCAGGATCTCGCAAAACAAGTAATTTCTGCTGGGCCTTTATCCTTTTTTTCGGTTCATTAGGATTCTTATTGGTTGGAATTTCTAGTTATCTTGATAAGAATTTGATATCTTTATTTTCGTCTCAACAAATAAATTTTTTCCCACAAGGGATCGTAATGTCTTTCTATGGGATCGCGGGTCTCTTTATTAGTTCCTATTTGTGGTGCACAATTACATGGAATATAGGTAGCGGTTATGATCGATTTGATCGAAAAGAAGGAATAGTGTATATTTTTCGTTGGGGATTTCCTGGAAAAAGTCGCCGCGTCTTTCTACGATTCTTTATGAAAGATATTCAGTCCATCAGAATAGAAGTGAAAGAGGGTATTTATACCCATCGTGTCCTTTATATGGAAATCAGAGGCCTGGGAGCCATTCCCTTGACTCGTACTGATGAGAATTTGACTCCGCGAGAAATTGAGCAAAAAGCTGCGGAATTGGCCTATTTCTTGCGTGTACCAATTGAAGAAAAATGAACTGAAGAATAAACGCTTTCTCAGCAGGAGGAAAACCCCCAAGAATCCTCCCTTTTCTATAGCATAGCATAACTTACTGGGGCCAAAGCAAGGCAAAGATGTACAGAGCAGCCATAACATAAAACGAAACTTCTTTTGTCTGTAAAATTTTTTTTTTTTCGAAATATCGAAATATTTGCTATTTTCATTTTTAATAGACAGGAACTTCTTTCATTTCGAAATCCGAAAAATATTCTTTATTTGAATCTTTTGGGTATTCATCAAAGGGGAGTAATTTCGTCGAATATTTGATCAATTGAGATATCTGGAAACAATCGATTTTTTTATTATTTCTTCATTTGAATTCGAATTCGAAGTGGGTTCTTCTTCTATTTCTGTATTTTTTCTATACTAGATTCAACGACTAACCTCCGAATCCCAACTAAAAAAGGAGACTCGATTAATAATTAATAGGCGCGATACCTTATAATGGAACTCCGCTTGATAGAAATATTAGATCGCATAGAATCAACGAATGAGGTGAGTTCATTACCAATTCACAGATGAAAAAATGACAAAAAAGAACGTATCCATTCCCCTTCGATATCTTTCATCTATAGTATTTGTAGTCTTTTTGCCCTGGTGGATCTCTCTCTCATTTAATAAAAGTCTAGAATCTTGGGTTACTAATTGGTGGAATACTAGGCAATCCGAAACTTTTTTGAATGATATTCAAGAAAAGAGTATTCTAGAAAAATTCATAGAATTAGAGGAGCGATTCCTCTTGGACGAAATGATAAAGGAATTCCCGGAAAGACATCTACAAAAGTTTCGGATGGCGCTCCACAAAGAAACAATCCAATTGATCAAGATACACGATGAGGAGCATATCCATACAATTTTGAACTTCTCCATAAATATAATCTGTTTTGTTATTCTAAGCGCGTATTCTATTCTTAGTAATGAAGAACTTGTTATTTTTAATTCTTGGGTTCAAGAATTTCTATATAATTTAAGCGACACAGTAAAAGCCTTTTCTATTCTTTTAGTAACCGATTTATGTATCGGATTCCATTCACCCCACGGTTGGGAACTAATGATTGACTATATCTACAACGATTTTGGATTTGCTCATAATGATCAAATGATATCTGGTCTTGTTTCCACGTTTCCAGTCATTCTAGATACAATTTTTAAATATTGGATTTTCCGTTATTTAAATCGTGTATCTCCGTCACTTGTAGTGATTTATCATTCAATGAATGACTGAAAAAGATTCCCTGATCCAATTATAATGTTTCTGACTTTGTACATAAGCAAAGCATTCAAGGTCGTACTTACCTTACTCTTTCTACCCATCCGGAGGATTCCTCCTATATTACAACAAAATGATTTCAGTAATTTCAGTAAATAGTAAATAGCAGAATCGTGGATAGGGACCCATACTAGCGACCTACCCAAATTTATTGTAGAAATTTTCGGGATCAACGATCGGACCATGCAAATTAGAAATACCTTTTCTTCGATAAAGGAACAAATTACTCGATTCATTTCCGTATCACTCATGATATATATAATAACTCGGGCATCCATTTCAAATGCATATCCCATTTTTGCGCAGCAGGGTTTTGAAAATCCGCGAGAAGCAACTGGTCGTATTGTATGCGCCAATTGCCATTTAGCTAATAAGCCTGTGGATATTGAGGTTCCACAGGCAGTACTTCCTGATACTGTATTTGAAGCAGTTGTTAGAATTCCTTATGATACGCAACTAAAACAAGTTCTTGCTAATGGTAAAAGGGGGGGGTTGAATGTCGGGGCCGTTCTTATTTTGCCAGAGGGGTTTGAATTAGCCCCCCCCGATCGTATTTCGCCCGAGCTGAAAGAAAAGATAGGAAATCTATCTTTTCAGAGTTACCGCCCAA